CCCGTACGAAAGTTAATAGTATACCACTTCTACGAATAGCTCGTAATGCTGCGTCTCTTCCGAGACCGGGACCTTTTATCATGACTTCTGCTCGTTGCATACCTTGATCTACTACTGTACGAATAGCATTTGCTGCGGCAGTTTGAGCGGCAAAGGGTGTCCCTCTTCTCGTACCCTTGAATCCACAAGTACCGGCCGAGGACCAGGAAACCACCCGCCCCCGCACATCTGTAACTGTGACTATGGTATTATTGAAACTTGCTTGAACATGAATAACTCCCTTTGGTATTCTACGTGCACTCTTACGTGAACCAATACGTACATTCCTACGTGAACCAGTTCTCGGTATAGCTTTTGCCATATTGTATCATCTCATAAATATGAGTCAGAAATATATGGATATATCCATTTTATGTCAAAACAGATTTCTTATTTGTACATTGAGCCCTTTAGTGGGTCTGATTATCCTTGTCTTTGTTTATGTCTCGGGTTGGAACAAATTACTATAATGCGCCCCCGCCTACGGATTAGTCGACATTTTTCACAAATTTTTCGAACGGAAGCTCTTATTTTCATATTTGTCATTCCTTATCTTAATTCTTTTTTGGTAGAAAATAAGTTTCTTGAAATTTTGCATCTCGAATCGTATCGAATAAAAATGACCTAATCTTTCGAATCCTTGTTTCGGAGTCGATAAATTATACGTCCTCTGGTTGAATCATAACGACTTACTTCAATTTTGACTTTATCTCCTGGAAGTATCCGTATAAAACTACGTCGGATCTTTCCTGAAACGTAACCTAGAATCAGATCTTCATTATCTAACCGAACTCGGAACATGCCATTGGGAAGCGATTCAGTAATTAAACCTTCATGAATCCATTTTTGTTCTTTCATTTCAGGTAAAGCCCCCCTGAAGTATCAATTAATGGAGGAAAGACGATATTAGACAACTCACCCCCTTTCTTTTTTTTTTTACAAATAGGAAGAGGTTTCGGATCCCATTTGGATATTAAATGGATTACCATATATAACACAAAATTTCTCCACCGATTCGTTCTAGTCGAGCCTCCCGGTCTGTCATTATACCCCGAGAAGTAGAAAGAATTACAATTCCCATCCCACCTAAAATTCTAGGAATTCGTTGAGAGTTAGAATAGATTCGTAAACCGGGTCTACTGATCCGTTTTAAATTTAAAAAATTTCTATAGGGTCTTTTCCCATTCCTTCTATGTCGAAGGGTTAAAACCAAAAAATATTTGTTTTTTTCTCGATGTTTTCTGACGTTTTCGATAAAACCCTCTCGGAAAAGTATTTTAACAATATTTTCGGTAATATTAGTAGATGCTATGCGAACAACTCTTTTTCTATCCATATCAGCATTTCGTATAGAGGTTATTATCTCAGCAATAGTGTCTCTACCCATGATGAACTAAAATTATTGGTGTCTCAAAATTGGATATAATCAACATGTTTTTCTTTTTTTTTTTTTTTATTGATTTATGAATAGGAATTTTGCAAGGTATATGCGTGAGACACAATCTACGAATTAATCTAGTTCTTAATCTATTTCTTTCAAATACCCCAAAGATATCACGATCTCATTTTATTTTATAATACCTCGGGAGCTAATGAAACTATTTTAGTAAAATTCAATTGTCTCAATTCACGGGGGATTGCCCCAAAAATTCGAGTTCCTTTTGGATTTCCTTCTTGATCAATCACAACTGCAGCATTGTCATCATACCGTATTATCATACCGCTGTCACGTTTTAGTTCTTTACAGGTACGAACAATTACAGCTCTCACTACTTCTGATTTTTCTAGGGGCATATTTGGTACTGCTTCTTTAATCACAGCAACAATAACGTCACCAATATGAGCATATCGACGATTACTAGCTCCTATGATTCGAATACACATCAATTCTCGAGCCCCGCTGTTATCCGCTACATTTAAATGGGTCTGAGGTTGAATCATATCAAATTTTTTTTTTATTCTTCCAATGCAAAGGATGAAGAAAATAAAAGAAATATTGTTTGTCCAAAAAAAGAAACCTGCGTTTTTGTTTCATCCCTAAGATTCATCTCTGTCGGTTCTACATTTTTATCCCGAAATAATAAATTGAGTTCGTATAGGCATTTTAGATGCTGCTATTAAAATAGCCCTTCTAGCTATATTTTCGGTTACTCCACCCATTTCATATAGTATTCGCCCCGGTTTAACAACAGCTACCCAATATTCAGGGGATCCTTTCCCCGAACCCATACGTGTTTCAGCAGGTCTTACTGTAACTGGTTTGTCTGGAAATATACGGACCCATATTTTTCCACCACGGCGTGCATTTCGTGTCATTGCTCGTCGACCTGCTTCGATTTGTCTAGATGTGATCCAAGCAGGTTCAAGTGCCTGAAGAGCATATTTACCGAAACAAATATGATTACCTCGATAAGATATTCCCTTCATTCTTCCTCTATGTTGTTTACGGAATCTAGTTCTTTTGGGGTTATAGTTGATGGTTGTTTCAGAATTCCATCTCTACTACAGAACTGGACGTGAGAGTTTCTTCTCATCCAGCTCCTCGCGACTAAAAGGATTCCAAATTGAATTTCAATTAATTTGAATAGATATTTGAATAGATAAGATATTAGTAGATATTAGAACATTTTTCTAAAAAAAAAATGTTTCTAATGTGCTAATAAATCTTGATTTTCTTTTGTCCTTTATCCAAAAAAAAGAAAGTTTTCGCGGGCGAATATTTACTCTTGCAATCTCTATTTCAGTCATTGATTTCCGGTTCATTTCGCCATCCCGATTAGTGAATCAGTAAGATTCATTTGTTCAATAAAATCTTTTGCATTCACAGGTTACATCGTTCCCACCGCTTCGTATTTAATGGTTAGGTCAGAATTCTACAACGGAGCTCATAATCTAATTTATTCTTGAGTCAACCTTCTTAGTCTTTATTGGCTCGAAGCTCTTGATTTTTTTCTTCTATAACTATAAGAAGGATTCATTTAATGTTTCATTATGGATGAATCAATTAGTATTGATGCTTTATTACACTGTCTTTTATGAGATGACTCATAGACCTTACATATTGGAATTCTATATCATTGATATTCTTTTTCTTTCTTTCTCTCATCCTTCCATTTATCCACACCTTTCTTCTGTATTTTGCTTTCAATTTAGAATTCAAGTTTATTCAAAAAAAATTCAGTTGCTACAAAGATATGATTGATTTCTCATATCTTGACTGGTTCTTTAGATCCAGATAATACGAAGTGATGAGTTGGTTTTCATACTACCGGGCTGGTCTTTTTTTAATCCTAACCCTAAAAAAAACCAACGAGTCACACACTAAGCATAGCAATTATATGAAAAGTTCAATCGAATTTTTATTCAACCCTATAGAATTAAGAATTCGAATTGCTTGCGTTGATTGGCCAGAAAAAGAATTAAAGTTTTCTTATTCTTCTTCCTTGTCTATAAAAATCCAAATTTTGATGCCTAATACCCCATAGATAGTCCGAACTGTATAGCAACAATAATCAATTTTAGCTCGAATAGTTTGTAGGGGAACTCTACCCTCTCTGATCCATTCGACACGTGCAATTTCTTTTCCGTCGATACGACCTGCAATTTGTACTTGAATTCCTTTTGTATCTGCTTGTTCAGTTAATTCAATAGCCTTTTTCATTGCTTTTCGAAATGAAACTCGATTCTTTAATTGTCCGGCTATAAATTCCGCAAGAATATTAGGGTTTCCATAAGGTTTTGCAATTCTTGTGATAGCAATGTTAAGTTTTCGGTTCACATAATGAAATTCTTTTTGTAGATTCATCTGTAATTCTTCGATTCCTTGCGGTTTACTTTCGATTAATAACTTTGGGAATCCCATAAAGATTATGACCTGGATCAAATCGATTCTTTTTTGAATCTCTATACGTGCAATTCCCTCGGCGCCAGAGGATATTCTCATATTTTTTTGTACATAATTTTTTATAAAATCTCTTATTTTTTGATCTTCTTGTAGACCCTCAGAATAATTTTTTGGTTGTGCAAACCAAAGAGAATGATGACTTTGGGTTGTACCAAGTCTGAAACCAAGTGGATTTATTTTTTGTCCCATACTACCCCACTACTATACATATTGTGATATACCATAGTTGTCTTTTTCCATCTAGGTTTTTTTAACGAATATAGTGATACAAATTCATATTCATCTAAAGATATATCTTTCACTACAATAGTTATATGGCAGGTAGTTCTTTTTATCGCATAGCTACGTCCTCGAGCTCGAGGTTTGAATTTCTTCGCGGTAGTACCTTCGTTAACCTCAGCTTTACTAATTATTAAATTGGCTTCGTCGGAACCCAGAATGGAACCAGCATTTGTTGCTGCAGAATAAACCAATTTAAAAATTGGATAACATGCTCTATAGGGCATGAGTTCTAGTATCATAAGTGTTTCCTCATAGGAACGTCCGCGAATTTGATCAATTACTCTTCTTGCTTTGTCTGCAGATATACATATATGTCGACCTAACGCGTATACTTCCGTTTTTTTCTTCCGTATGCTACCTAGCGGACGCAGAGGAGGGTAGTCTTCCGTTTTTTTCCTGTTTAGTATCCTATTTAAAAAATTTGACATAAGGTTTCTCTCCTACTAATGAATCATAAGTATCTATCCAGATTTTTTTAAGATGAGATTAACGACGAGATTTATTATCACTTTTTGCATGTCCTCGGAAATTTAAAGTAGGTCCAAATTCTCCCAATTTGTGACCTACCATACGATCTGTTATATAAATAGGCAAATGCTCCTTACCATTATGAATAGCAATCGTATGGCCGATCATTGTGGGTATAATGGTAGATGCACGGGACCAAGTTACTATTATTTCTTTTTCTGCTTTTTTATTAAGCTTATCAATTTTTTTTAATAGATGATTGGCTACAAAAGGATTTTTTTTTAGTGAACGTATCACAGCTTACTCC